ATGTATGGATCATTGTCATTTTATACATCCTGCTATTTTCCACGATACTTCAGATTTATTGGCAAAGAGGCGAAGAAATAGATTCATCATTCCATTTCCATTCCAATCGATTCAAGAACGAGACAAAGAACTAATGTTCCCTTCCGGTATCTCGATTGAAATACCTATCAATGGTATTTTTCGTAGAAATAGTATTCTTGCTTATTTTGATGATCCTCAATACAGAACACAGAGTTCGGGAATTACTAAATATAGGACTATAGGAATTCATTCCATTTTAAAAAAAGAGGATTTTTTAATTGAGTATCGAGGAGTCAAAGAATTTAAGCCAAAATACCAAATCAAAGTAGATCGATTTTTTTTCATTCCCGAGGAAGTGCATATTTTACCTGAATCTTCTTCCATAATGGTACGGAACAATAGTCTCGTTGGAGTAGATACACCAATCACTTTAAATATAAGAAGTCGAGTAGGCGGATTGGTCCGAGTGGAGAAGAAAAAAAAAAGGATTGAATTAAAAATATTTTCTGGGAATATCTATTTTCCTGGAGAGATGGATAAGATATCCCGACACAGTGCCATCTTGATACCACCCGGAACAACGGTAAAAAAAAAAAATTCTAAGGAATCAAAAAAAAAGAAAAATTGGATCTATGTCCAATGGATCACAACTACCAAGAAAAAGTATTTTGTTTTGGTTCGACCCGTAATTCTATATGAAATAGCGGACGGTATCAATTTAGTAAAACTTTTCCCCCAAGATCTGTTCCAGGAAAGGGATAATCTGGAACTTAAAGTTATCAATTATATTCTTTATGGAAATGGAAAATCTATTCGGGGAATTTCTGACACAAGGATTCAATTAGTTCGGACTTGTTTAGTCTTGAATTGGGATCAAGACAAAAAAAGTTCTTCGATAGAAGAGGCCCGCGCTTCTTTTGTTGAAGTAAGTACAAATGGTTTGATTGGAGATTTCCTAAGAATTGACTTAGTGAAATCCCATATTTCGTATTTCAGAAAAAGGAATGATCTGTCCGGTTCAGGATTGATCTCGGATAATGAGTCGCATCCGACCAATATCAATCCATTTTATTCTATTTATTCCAAGGCAAAAATTCAACAATCACTTAGCCAAAATCACGGAACTATTCGTATGTTGTTGAATAGAAATAAGGAATGCCGATCTTTGATAATTTTGTCATCATATAATTGTTTTCAAATGGGACTATTCAACGATGGAAAATATCACAATGGGATAAAAGAAGGGATTAATAAATTGAAAAGAGATCCTATAATTCCAATTAAGAATTCGTTAGGCCCTTTAGGAATAGCACTTCAAGTTTCAAATTTGGATTCATTTTACCATTTAATAACTCATAATCAGATCTCGATAAATCCAAATTTGAAACTTGACAAATTAAAGGAAACTTTTCAAGTATTAAAATATTATTTAATGGACGAAAACGAGAGAATTTATAAGCCCGATCTATGCAGTAACATCGTTTTAAATCCATTCCATTTGAATTGGTATTTTCTCCATCATAATTATTGTGAAAAAACGTTTACAATAATTAGTCTTGGACAATTTATTTGTGAAAATGTATGTATAGCTCAAACTAAAAATGGACCACATCTAAAATCGGGTCAAATTCTAACTGTTCAAATGGATTCTGTAGTAATAAGATCAGCTAACCCTTATTTGGCGACTCCAGGAGCAACTGTTCATGGCCATTATGGAGAAATCCTTTATGAAGGAGATATATTAGTTACATTTATATACGAAAAATCGAGATCTGGTGATATAACACAAGGTCTTCCAAAAGTAGAACAGGTATTAGAAGTGCGCTCGATTGATTCAATATCGATGAACCTAGAAAAGAGAATTGACGCTTGGAACGGGCGTATAACAAGAATTCTCGGCATTCCTTGGGGATTCTTGATTGGTGCTGAGCTAACTATAGCGCAAAGTCGTATTTCTTTGGTTAATAAAATACAAAAAGTTTATCGATCCCAGGGAGTGCACATCCATAATAGACATATAGAAATTATTGTACGTCAAATAACATCAAAAGTCTTAGTTTCAGAAGATGGAATGTCTAATGTTTTTTTACCCGGCGAACTAATTGGATTGTTGCGAGCCGAACGAACGGGGCGTGCCCTGGAAGAAGCGATTTGTTACCGAGCTCTATTATTGGGAATAACAAAAACATCTCTGAATACTCAAAGTTTCATATCTGAAGCAAGTTTTCAAGAAACTGCTAGAGTTTTAGCAAAAGCCGCTCTCCGGGGTCGTATCGATTGGTTGAAGGGTCTGAAAGAGAATGTTGTTTTAGGGGGAATGATACCCGTTGGTACCGGATTCAAAAGAATAATGTACCATTCAAGGCCGAGGCAACATAACAAGATTACCTTGGAAACAAAAAAAAAGAATTTATTCGAGGGAAAAATGAGAGATATTTTGTTCCACCACAAGAGTAATCTAGGATTTAATGATTCCTAAGAGCGGATTCATCTCTTTAAACGCGGTCATTTGATTTTTTTTGGTAATAAAAGAGAATAAAAAAAATAATAAATAGAGAAAAATGAATGGCCTGATCATGTATCAACGACCAATTTTCGGTAGAAGAGAAGGTTCCATAGGAACATTTATTTATTTATATTTCAGTCTCTTTTTTCAATTTTTTTTTTTTTTTTAAAGTGTGGGGATAAATGACAAAAAGATATTGGAACATAACTTTTGAAGAGATGATGGAAGCTGGAGTTCATTTTGGCCACGGTACTAGGAAATGGAATCCTAGAATGGCACCTTATATATCCGCAAAGCGTAAGGGTATTCATATTACAAATCTTACTAGAACTGCTCGTTTTTTATCAGAAGCTTGTGATTTAGTTTTTGATGCAGCAAGTAGGGGAAAACAATTCTTAATTGTTGGTACCAAAAAAAAAGCAGCTGATTCAGTAGCGAGGGCTGCAATAAGAGCTCGGTGTCATTATGTTAATAAAAAATGGCTCGGCGGTATGTTAACGAATTGGTATACTACAGAAACGAGACTTCATAAGTTCAGGGACTTGAGAACGGAACAAAAGACGGGGAGACTCAACTGTCTTCCAAAAAGAGATGCTGCTATCTTGAAGAGACAATTATCTCACTTGGAAACATATCTTGGCGGCATTAAATATATGACGGGGTTACCCGATATTGTAATAATTGTTGATCAGCAAGAAGAATATACAGCTCTTCGAGAATGTATCACTTTGGGAATTCCAACGATTTGTTTAATCGATACAAATTGTGACCCAGACCTCGCCGATATTTCGATTCCAGCTAATGATGATGCTATAGCTTCAATCCGATTAATTCTTAACAAATTAGTATTTGCAATTTGTGAGGGTCGTTCTAGCTCTATACGAAATTCTTGATTAATAATAAGATAAATAAATTATTTGATTTGGTTGGGGGGATTCATAGATTTATGGAATCGGTTACTATACTATTACTAAATCGCGCAAAAAAGAAAAAGATAAAGAGAACAAACGGAAATATTATGCGATTAGTCGGTATTCAAAATAGAAAATGAAAGTAGACAAGTCAAAAAGGAGATGGTTGAATCAAAATAATTCCCTTTCAAGTTCTATTTCTTTTAGAGGGCAATATGAATGTTCTATTATGTTCCATCAACACATTAAAAAGATTATATGATATATCGGCTGTGGAAGTAGGTCAACATTTCTATTGGCAAATAGGGGGTTTCCAAGTGCATGCCCAAGTACTTATTACTTCTTGGGTTGTAATTGCTATCTTATTAGTTTCAGCCATTCTAGTTGTTCGAAATCCGCAAACCATTCCCACTTTCGGTCAAAATTTCTTTGAATATGTCCTTGAATTCATTCGAGACGTGAGCAAAACTCAGATTGGAGAAGAATATGGTCCGTGGGTTCCATTTATTGGAACTATGTTTCTATTTATTTTTGTTTCTAATTGGTCAGGGGCTCTTTTGCCTTGGAAAATCATACAGTTACCTCATGGGGAATTAGCTGCACCCACAAATGATATAAATACTACTGTTGCATTAGCTTTACTTACGTCAGTAGCATATTTCTATGCGGGTCTTTCAAAAAAAGGATTAGCTTATTTTGGTAAATACATCCAACCAACTCCAATCCTTTTACCGATTAACATCTTAGAAGATTTCACAAAACCCTTATCGCTTAGTTTTCGACTTTTTGGAAATATATTAGCTGATGAATTAGTAGTTGTTGTTCTTGTTTCTTTAGTACCTTTAGTAGTTCCTATACCTGTCATGTTCCTTGGATTATTTACAAGTGGTATTCAAGCTCTTATTTTTGCTACTTTGGCTGCAGCTTATATAGGTGAATCCATGGAAGGCCATCATTGACTAGTTTTCGAAATAGTCTTTTTTTTAGTTTAGCCCATCGCAATGTATGTACGGCTCAAGATAATCTACTTAGAGAACATAACATAAATATATAAAGAGAACATAAATATATAAAATAGAAAGAAAAGATATTTTGAAAATTTGGAATAAAAGGTTTACCCCCCCCCCAGAAAGATGCAATAAGGTATAAATAAAATAAGTATACGATTTAGTGTAATATGTAATAGTAAAATGTAAAAGATTACCTAGGAATTGTAAAAAAAAAATAGGAAAAAGATCTTTTAGATAGATCTCTTTCCTATTTTTCCTAAAAATACTCTTTGTTTGACCAATTTCCATTTTCCTCCAATCTATATTCTTTTTTTTTGTTTTGTATTGTTGTATTTGTTTTGTTCATTCAATTATAACTATAACATATTAAAAATTTTTATTAGATTCTTTATTATTATTTTTTTTTTAGATTCGATTATATATATATTATTAGATTATTCGATTATATATATATTATTAGATTTAGGATATATTAGTATATTAGATATTAGGAGCTATAAGTATGATAGCTGCGTTTACGACGTGTGATAAAAAGATGTTATATAGAACTAGAATAGAGTCCCTTTTCATTCATTCACATCCAATTCAACGATTGACCAAAAGAAAATTTTCATAAAAAAAAAAATCAAATTCTATTTAGATCACTGAAATTCCGATATTTCTATGCAATAATTCGGTCTAACGAATTGATTTAGATTGATTATATCCATATGGGATAATAAAAAAAGGGAAGAAAGGGCTTCAAAAAAACCGAGATTCAAAAAAAAATAGAGTAGGAGTGAGGGGGGGTCGAACTAGGTGTATATAATCTAATCGATATAAGACAACTCTTTATTTTTTTTTTAGAGGTTTGGTTTCAAAGAATGATTCTCGAATCCGATTGAATCTAAGACACGACTAATTGGTTTACGGTATGGAAGAAACATATGTATATGTGATATTAGATATTAACTAGTTATATATGAATTAACTATATATCTAAATTTGCCCTGCTACTACTGTAAATTTAGATAGGGATTCAAAAAAGGAAGCCCTTCCGTTTCATTTCTAATTGTGAATTGAATATTGAATGACTAAATAAATTAAATCAAGAAAAAGAACGAAGAATTCAAAGAATAGTTCAAAAAATTAAGGTAAGATAAGAACAAAAGTTATATGGATTCAAAAAAAAAACTACGTGTGTAGAAACGAAAAAAAAATATCGAAGTAATTCGGATAGTTCAAGAAATATTATTATTTCAATAAATATTATTATTTCAATTCGGAATTCTTAATTACTTCGACTGGATAAATCTTAGTAATTGAATAATTAAGTCATAATTAATTTGTTGGTTGATTATATCATTAACTATTTCTTTTCTTTATTTTATTTGGGGTGCGAGGAACTTATCATGAATCCACTGATTTCTGCCGCTTCCGTTATTGCTGCTGGGTTGGCCGTCGGGCTTGCTTCTATTGGACCTGGGGTTGGTCAAGGCACTGCTGCAGGGCAAGCTGTAGAAGGGATTGCGCGACAACCGGAAGCAGAGGGAAAAATACGGGGTACTTTATTGCTTAGTCTGGCTTTTATGGAAGCTTTGACAATTTATGGGCTGGTTGTAGCATTAGCGCTTTTATTTGCGAATCCTTTTGTTTAATCCTAAAAAAAATAGAAAAATATAAATAAATATTCGTTTTTCCGTGGACTTGCTTTGCTGCTCTTGCTTTTTCGAATTAAATTAAGATTTCGCTCTTACACTAATTTATTCGTTCGGACAAGAACACAGGGAAGGACTGATTTAAGGGTGAGGAATTAACATACTGATTCGCCTTCTTCCTTCCCTTTTTTAGTCCAATCAACCCCCCCCTTTTTTTTAGAAAGTTTTTCGAAAGTGTTGAAAACTAGAGATTTTGCAATTTACATAAGAACTGGTATCTAATTCTAATAAGTATCATTCTTATGGGGAATCTTCCAATTGACGGACCGATTCAAATAATAAATATATATTAATATATAATAAATATATATAATAAATATATTTATTATAACATTCTTATTCTTATTATTATATTAAGATTATTATATTAATTATATTAAGATTATTATATTAATAGAATTACTAATAGAATTACTAATAATTAATATGGATTAATAGTAAGGAATGGGAATAATATTCTATATATATAGAATATTATATCATATAAAAAATCTAAAAAAAAATAGGAATCCTAGAAAGAGAATTAGTCTATCCATAAGAGGAGATGAGATCATATGAAAAATATAACCGATTCTTTCCTTTGCTTGGGTTACTGGCCATCCGCCGGAAGTTTCGGGTTTAATACTGATATTTTAGCAACAAATCCAATAAATCTAAGTGTAGTGCTAGGTGTATTGGTTTTTTTTGGAAAGGGAGTGTGTGCGAGTTGTTTATTTCAAAGAATAGATTGGATCCAACCAACTGCACTTTTTTTTCGTTATAACTAAGAAAATGTGCATGATCCCGCGAATTACTTCTCAATAAGTTTAATTTTTAATAAATTTTGAAAAAATTAAAAAAAAAATTTAAGAACCATAGCATTTCGTGATTCATTGGTAAATCCACTTTGATTCTCTATTAACCAAGAATTTTGGACTATTACCATGGTTAAAGCTAAGCAGTTTGAAATCTAGACGCAGTGTAGTACTCTTTCTACCACTATTTTAATACAGAAATGGTTTCCAAAAAATTGTTGGAATTTTTTTTTCGATATAGAACACTCATGTCGATAAAATGGCTTGAATCCTCTTTACGGTGAAAAATTGGAAAAACAGTGAATTTCACCCCCTTTTTTACAATGCGGAATCGATGACCTATGTATAAATGAATAAGAATTCTTTGGATTTGAAGAAAAAAAAACAACTTTGCTGACAATTCTTTCTTTGGTCAGAAGAGTCCTCCGAATATTCTGGTCTTGTATTGGTAATAGTTTTCAATATTTTTCATTTTTAATCTTTTATGGAATATCAAATATCAATATAAATAGAGAAGAGAGGATAGGCTCATTACATAAAACATTACATAAAAAAAGATAG